AAAGAATGGGAAAGGCGATTTCACTATATTTCTGACCGGGAACAGGACCTATCACAAGAATATTTCTTTTATTGGGACGATAACTCTGAAAAGACAGATTTCCAATCTTTTCTCTCACCTCGGGAGAAATACGATCGGGGGGGGCTAATTCGAATCCCTCGGGTAAAATAAGAACAGCCCCTACATTCAAAGCCCCCTTTTTACCATTAGCAAGAACTTGTTTCAGTTGCATATCATAAGGGATTCGAACAACTGCTTCAAATACAGTATCAGGAAGCACGGCTTGCGGAACTTCAATATCCACGGGCTTATTAGCTAAATGGCAATTGGCACATACAATTCGTCCAGTTGCTTCTCGTGGGTTTTCATAACCCTGCTGCGCAAAAATGGGATATGCATTTGAAATAGATGCCCGAGTTATTACATATATCATGATAGATACAGAAATCGATTGAGTCATCTGTTCCTTTACCCAAGAAAAAGTATTTCTATTTTGCATGTCCAATCATTGATCCCGGAATTTCTACAATAAATTAGATAGGTAGCTAGTATAGTTCCCTATACACGAGTCTGTCATTGTACTGGGATAATTGTACTGGAATATAGGACGAATACCTTGAAGAGCTAGAAGTATAAAGAATTAAGTAAGATTTAAAATGCTTTCTTTATATACGATACGAAGAAAGATTCTGATTTGATTGATATCAGGAGATTAAATGAGTTCTTCATTCATTCATTGAATGATAAATGACTACAAGTGAAGGAGATACACGATTTAAATAATAGAAGATCCAATATTTCACAATTGTATCTAGAATAACTGGAAAAGTGGAAACAAGACTAGATATAATTTGATCGTTATGAACCAATCCAAAATCGTTGTAGACCGAACCAATCATTAGTTCCCAACCATGGGTCGAATGAAATCCGATCCATAAATCAGTAACTAAAAGAATCAAAAAAGCTTTTATTGTGTCACTTAAGTTATATAGGAATTCCTGAATCCAAGAATTAAGAATGACAAGTTCTTCATTACCCATAATAAAATAACCACTTAGAATAGCGAAACAAATTATATTTGTCGAGAAATCCAAAATGATATGGAGATGATATTCATTGTGTGTTTTGACCAATTGTATCGTTTCCTTGTGTATTCCTATACGAAGTTTTTGTATATGTGTCTCCGGGTACTCCTTTATCATTTCATCCAAGAGGAATAGTTCTTCTAATTCTATGAATCTTTCTAGAACGTTTTTCTCTTGAATATCATTCAAAAAAGTTTCGGATTTCCCGGTATTCCACCAATTAATAACCCAAGGTTCCAGACATTTATTAAATGAGAGAGAGACCCACCAGGGCAAAAATATTATGGATGAAATATATGGGAGGGAGACCCAGGCTTTCTTTTTTTTTTTCATTTTTATCCTAAAAGGACTCTTATTCTATTTCTATATTCCTTTCCTTCTAGATCCGAGATCTAAATTATATTAGACAAAAAAAAATGGGAAATAGATCTATGGGTTCAATACCTTTTTATAGAACTCGTACTTCAGAGAAATATCAGATAGAGTCGACGGTTGTATTAAAAAGGAAATTAGCAAGTTTTTTTTTTATTTTTTCTTCAGTTCATTTCAAAATACTTCAATTGGTACGCGCAAGAAATAGGCCAATTCGGCAGCTTTTTGTTCAATTTCTCGTGGAGTAAAATACTCATCAGTACGAGTCAAGGGAATGGCTCCTTGGCCTCTGATTTCCATATAAAGGACACGACGAGGATAAAGACCCTCTTTAACCTCCATTCTGATGGATTGGATATCTCTCATAAGTAAGCGAAGGAAGATGCGACGATTTATTCCAGGAAATCCCCAACGAAAAATACACACTATTCCTTCTTTTCTATCGAATCGGTCATAACCACTACCTACATTCCATGAAATTGTGCACCACAAATAGGAGCTAATGAATAGACCTGCGATCCCATAGAAAGACATCACGATCCCTTGTGGAAAAAAAAGAATTTGCTGAGATGGAAATACGGATATCAGATTCCTACCAAGATAACTGGAAGTTCCAACCACTAAGAATCCTAGTGAACCTAAAAAAAGGATACAGGCCCAGAAAAAATTACTTGTTTTTCGAGACCCCATTATAAGTTCTATCCATATATGTTCTGATCGCCAATTCATACTCTACTAGATCCAGTTGCATTCGATTGGAATTGAGAGAATAACCCAAATGAATTTTACTTTCTTGATCCCGAAGTAACTTTCATTAGCTAGCACTATTCTGATGTAAACCGTTAGAAGTAATTTGTTAGATACATTGACTTTCCATTTAAATAAAATATTCGCCGATCCATTTTTAATTTAACCAGTTATACCTGCATATACATGCATTTATGCGGATATCATGTATCCGCATGCATAACAGTTCTTTCATTTGTGTTTCACATATCGTACCATATTACACTAAATAAATATCTGTATTATGATCCAGTGTTGAAATAAATTGATGAGATTTGGTCCCATCGGATCTAGACAATCTTATTTTTTTGGACATGAAGAGATAAAGAAGCCATTGCAATTGCCGGAAATACTAGGCCCACTAAAGGCACAAAAATAGAGGGTAAGTTGAGATCTGTCATAGAATGGGTGCCTCGATTTAATATTTCTATCTATTAGAAAGAGAAAGATATCTTATGATATGATAAGTATATCTATCCTAAGTTAAGTATATATCATAAACTGTATTATATTTATATTTATAATATTATTTATTAATTTATAATAAATTTATAATATTATTTATTAATAATTTATTAAATTTAATATTAATAAAATAAATTGAATTTAATATTAATAAAAAAAAAGTATTAATATTTAGAAATTAATATTTCTAAGTATTAATATTTATAAATAAAGTAGTTAATAAGTGCAAGTAATGTAGAACTAAATAAGTGTACTTATTTAGTTCTACACGAATATGTATGATAATTCACTTTATTAATATATTTAATTATTCTTCTCCCATCCTTATTTCTTTCTATCTTTCTAATCTAATAAGGAGTTTATTATGAAAATAAAAGATTTTATTAGGAGTTTGCAACTCTAACTAATTCGATCCATCCAACAAACGGGGATTCATAGTCAAAAATGGGGGTTATCGATAGATATAGAAATAACTTCTATTCTCTATTTTATATTTATTTCTTTTTATTTTGATTTCGATATTTTTTTTTATTGTCTATATTAATACGTAAGAAGGCCAGATAATTTTTTTTTATTTTCCCTAATTCTAATTCCTCGGAGGGAAAAATTCACTTTTTTATCCTGTTGATAGAAGGTTCGTGATTACTAATCATGAATAGAGGTAGGATAAAAAAATAGATCTGGAGGAAAAAATTAAAAGTAATTACCCGAAACTTCTAACTCTTATTACAAGTAGAACTTATGTCATCAAAGAAAACACCATTTTTTTTAGTTTTTTTTGATTACGATGAACTAAATACTTGTTCGCTACAAATAACTGAATTTAGTGCTATACTTTATTAATTTTTTGAATTTTGATTCAAGGGAAAGAAACCATGGAGCTGAAATAACTCACTCAGAACACCTTTTAAAGGATTACGTGGTACAATTGGGTCAAATAAGCCTTTATGGAATAAATACTCAACCGCTTGTGAACCGTCGGGTACTGTCTTATTCAATGTTTGTTCAATTACTCTTTTACCCGCAAATGCAATGTAGGCATTAGGTTCAGCAACAATGACATCTCCCAACATACCAAAACTGGCTGTTACTCCACCGGTTGTAGGAGATGTAAGGATTGATACATAGAATAATTTTTTATTTGATTGATAATTATATGAAGCGGAAGATATTTTAGCCATTTGCATCAAACTCAAACTTCCCTCTTGCATGCGCGCTCCTCCAGAAGCACACACAATAATGACAGGTAAAGGTCGATTAGTAGCATACTCGATCAAACGGGTGATTTTCTCACCTACTACGGATCCCATACTACCTCCCATGAACTTAAAATCCATAACTCCAATTGCTATGGGAATACCATTTAGTTGACCTATGCCTGTTTGAACAGCTTCAGTTAAACCTGTCTTTCTTTGATAAGAATCGATACGATCTCTATAGGGTTCTTCCTCTGAATGAAATTCAATGGGGTCCATAGAGACCATATCTTCATCCATAGGATCCCAAGTCCCCGGATCAATCGAAAGTTCGATTCTATCTGAACTGCTCATTTTCAAATGATATCCACACTGTTCACAAATATTCATTTTTGACCTAAAAAATTTTTTATAATTTAATCCATAACAATTTTCGCATTGAACCCATAAATGTCTGTATTTTTTATTTCTACCGAAATCATTAGATCTTCTTCTTATATTGAAATCACTACCATTTTTACTAGTTCTTATACCAGAACTAGAACTCCCACTTTCACTACCAGTTACATTTTCAGTACAAATGAAACTATAAATGTAACTGTCACTGTAATTGTCGGTACCACCCGAAACGGAGCTATTAATACTGACTTCAAAACGAAGATGATTATCAATGCAACTATTAATGTGATTATTCCAACTAGATTGAGTATCATATATGCAATGATAATAGTAGTGATTGTTTCTCTTAGACCCACTATTTAAATAACTAGAAAAAAAACTTTCTAGTTCACTCAGAAAAGAACTATCATTGTCAATCTCAAAAATCTGATTTTCAATATCAAAACATACAGAAAAACTGTCACCATTACTATCCCTAATTAAAAAAGTGTCATCAGAGATCAAACTCCAAATATCCCTGATATCAAATAAATAATCAACATTTCTGAAACTATAACTGCCACAATCACTCCGACTAGGAATGTTTTTCTCCGTACCATTTAGAATGGGTTCTTCACTTCCACTGGTATGTCCAATAGCATCAAGACTATCCATTGATTTATTTAGTCCACACCTATGTTCTAACTTATCGTTAGAC